AAGATAAACCATTATACGGGTATTTCGATACTAAAGAAATAAAACTAATAATAAAAAAGCTTGCTAAACTGAGAGAATAGGCTAAATCAAGAGAATAGGATTTGAACCTATGACTTCTCGCTCCCAAAGCGAACACGCTACCACTGCGTCACCTCCCGAATTGCATAAAACCCAGAGTAAATGCCTAAACCTATTTTTAACTCTTAAAGTTTTTTTATTTTTGACAATAATTAACGATCTACCTCACCAAAAACAATATCTTGTGTTCCAATTATAGTTACGACATCAGCTAACATATGAGAATTAGCCATAAAATTAAGAGCTTGAAGATGAGAAAAACCTGGAGCCTTAATTTTACAACGATATGGTCGGTTACTTCCATCCGAAACCAAATATACCCCAAACTCTCCTTTCGGGGCTTCAGTAGCTGTATAAGTCTCACCTAAAGGGACAGTAACCCCCTCAGTATACAATTTAAAATGGTGAATTAGAGCTTCCATACTTTGCTTAACGTCTGCACGTGAAGGTGGGCTAATTTTAGCATCATCTATTTTAATGCTTCCTTCAGGCATTTTATTTAAACACTGATAAATTATACTAAGAGATTGTCTCATTTCTTCAACCCGTACAAGATAACGGTCGTAACAATCCCCTGTTTTACCCACAACCCCTTGAAAGGACAGCTCAGAATACGCGTCATAAGGTTCATTTTTACGTAAATCCCAACGAACGCCGGATCCACGCAACATAACACCAGAAAATCCCCAATCTATGGCCTCTTGAGCGCTTACAACTCCGATATCAACTAACCTTTCCTGCCATATCCGATTATCAGTTAACATTTCTTCCATTTCGTCTAACCGCTGACCAAATTGAGCGGCAAAAGAAAAAATATCGTTTATTAAACCAATACTTATATCTTGACTAACACCTCCAGGTCGAAAATAACTAGCATGCATACGTGCGCCACTAACTCTTTCATAAAATTCCATTAACTTTTCTCTTTCTTCAAACGCCCACAAAAAAGGTGTCATGGCTCCCACATCCATGGCATGACAACCTACAGCTAAAAGGTGATTTAAAATCCTAGTTATCTCTGCAAAAAGGATTCTAATATATTGAGCCCGTTTAGGAACTGAGATCTGCAATAAATTTTCAACAGCTAATGCATAAGTATGCTCTTGACACATCATTGAAACGTAATCTAAACGGTCAAAATAAGGCAAAGCTTGAAAATAAGTTTTAGCTTCTATTAACTTTTCAGTACCTCTGTGAAGTAAACCAATATGAGGGTCGGCTCGTTGAACTACTTCCCCGTTAAGTTCTAGTATAAGGCGTAAAACACCATGCGCCGCTGGGTGTTGTGGGCCAAAATTTATTGTAAAATGCTTAAGTTTTTTATTGAATTCTTTTTTTTTCAATGACATAATGAAAATTATAATAGATTGTTATAAAGAATAACAATTTTAAATACCAAAACATAAATTTTGACCTTTATAGGAATACTAAAAGGTTTTAAGATTAGCGCCAGAAGGATTTGAACCTACGACCTCCAGGGCATGAGCCTGATGAGCTAACCTGACTGCTCTATAGCGCAACCCTTACTAAAATAAAATATTACTGTGTAAGCCATGGTTCCCACAAAAGTAGTATGTGTGGCTATCTAGATAAGGACGCTCGAGTTCGGTAAGAGTTCGGGTATAGACCTAGATATAGAGGCGAGCCTCTTAATTATATATTCCAGCCGCAGGTTCCCCTACAACTACCTTGTTACGACTTCATCCCGGTTGCTTACCTGTCCTTTAAAGGGAATTTCCAGACTTACTTAACTCAGGTAAATCTCTTAACCAAATGAGTATGTGTTTGAAAGGTTGACTCCAAAATCTTCTGGCCAAGTCAACTTCCAGGACGTGACGGGCGGTGTGTGCAAGGCCCAGTGACGTATTCACCGCGACATCCTGATCCGCGATTACTAGTGATTCCAGCTTCATGAGGGCGAGTTGCAGCCCCCAATCCGAACTAAGGAAAGGTTTAAAGATTGGCTCTGGATTACTCCCTCGCAACTTATTGTCCTTCCCATTGTAGCACGTGTGTAGCCCAGTTCATAAGGGCCATGAAGACTTGACCTCATCCCCACCTTCCTCCCGCTTAGTGCTGGCAGTATCTATTCAGTTTATTCCTTGGTAAGTACCATTTCAAAACATAAAAAAGATAAGGGTTGCGCTCAGTTACAGGAATTAACCGTACATCTCACGACACGAGCTGACGACAGCCATGCAACACCTGAAAGTCCCAAAATTCTTAACGACTCCGAAAGAACGACAGACTTACTAGAACTGGTAAGGTTACGCGCGTATTATCGCATTAAACCACATGCTCCACCACTTGTTTGAACCCCCGCCAATTCCGTTGATTTTTAAGCTTGCGCTCGTACTCCTCAGGCGGAGTGCTTAATGCCTTAGCTATGTCTTCTAGATTTCTAAAAACTAGCACTCATCGTTGACAGCGTAGACTACCAGGGTCTCAAATCCTGTTCGCTACCTACGCCTTCGCCCCTCAGCGTCAGTACTGAACAAGAAAATCGCTTTCGCACATGATGTTCTCTTCCACTTATCTGGATTCTAACCCTAATTGAAAAATTCCATCTTCCTCTGTCAGACTCAAGCTTTCCTGTTTTAAATGCCTATCTATAGTTAAGCTACAGTTTTTGACAAATAACATATCAGAAAACCACCTACGGGCCCTTTACGCCCAGTTATGACGAATAAGGCTTGCCCCCTCCGTATTACCGCGACTGCTGGCACGAAGTTAGTCGGGACTTATTCTTAATCTACTGTCATTATCCTCAATTAAAAAAGAGGTTTACAACCTAAGCCTTCAATCCCTCACCAAGCCTTGCTGGATCAAGCTTTCGCTCATTGTCCAATATTCCTTACTGCTGCCTTCAAATGAAACCTGGGCCTTGTCTCAGTCCCAGTGTGATTGATCGTCCTATCAGACCAACTAAGCATCATCGGCTTGGTGAGCTTTACTTCACCAACTACCTAATACTGAACCTAATCATCTTCAACCGGCGGACCTTTATATATTTATCCGGTATTTTCCTGTTTCCTTCTCCCCTGGGGGATAGGATTATCCCGAGGTTGAAGCCAGATATTAGCCTATTACTCACCCGTACGCTATGGTTTTAACCATTCAACTCGCATGTATTCAAGCAGGCTTATAGCCTTCACTCTGAGCCAGGATCAAACTCATTTTTTTTAATACCACATTTACGTATTACTACGAAATAGTGGAATTTTATTGTAATTATATTTAATTATAATATGCGAATATTATATAAAAACACAAAATTTCTTAAAACACTATTTTTAAAAGTCACTTGATATAAAAATATAAAATTACCTTTCTCTACTACTATCGGTAATTCTATTACAGAACATCAACTTTTTGTACACCTTACACATTAATTATTTTGGAGGTGCAAGTTTAAAAACGTTTATTACAAAGATTTCGTAAATTTACCAACAAATAAAGATATTTCAGTTTGCTCTTTAGGTCGTTTTCCTGTCCACACTGGATGGTTGTTAAGATCCAAGCTTTTATAACTTAACTCTTTTTGAGAAAAATAGCTTGGCAGAGTTATAAAACTAAAACTACCATTTGACAATACACTACCGAATGTTTTTGTTTTTACTGCCAATTTCATATAATTTAGGATAAGGTGGGATTTGAACCCACGGTAGCTTTAACTACGTCAGTTTTCAAAACTGGTGCCATAAACCACTCGACCACTTATCCAACTCCGTCTTTAACGACTTTGTGTGGGGAATAAGTACTATTAAAACCTACAAATAAATTTAGGTTTTAATACTTTTTTCTTGTAAAACAATTTTAAATTTAACTCCGTTTAAATATCTTAAAGTATCTATAAAGGCTAAAATCTTTGCAGGATTTCGATACTTAATGCTAAAATAACTTCGATACTCCAGCCTTTCAAACTGATCTTTAGCAGCTTTATTACCTAGAGGAGAACGAAGCAAAGTAAAACGTTTTATTCTTGTAGATAAACCAGTAGAAGAAATCGATAAAGGTAACAAAAGTGACAAAGAATTTAAACTTTTTAAATCAGTTGATACAGACCAAACTTTACATATGTATATAATACTTTTTTTATACTCGTTCATATATTTAACTACGTGCTTAACAAACAAACCTAAATTAATTCTATTTGATGCAATCTAACCCGAAAAAGACGGGACTTGAACCCGCGACCACTGGTATGACAAACCAGCACTCTACCAGCTGAGTTACTTTTTCTTTTTGGAGGTGGTAGGATTCGAACCCACGCTACATTAAAAATGTAGATTGATTTAGCAAACCAAGGCTTTCAACCACTCAGCAACACCTCCAAAAGCTACCTTTCCAAGGGTTTTATCTTAAATTACTTTTTACTATTATTAACTTCATAACGTAAGTTAAAATTTGTATAACTTTGTATACAACGGTATACAAAACGTATTAATTTCTATTTTATTATCTTGAATCCACCGTCACTTTTAAGTGTTTAATTCTAGATTTTAAACTAAACGCTAAAGAAGGTAATATGAAACGTACAACTACCAAATAAAAATTAAAAACTATAAGAATTAACCAGAAAACCTGATTAAAAAAAGTCATTGTATCAAATTGAGGCATATAAATAAGTATTGAAGATTTAAAAAATAACCTAAACCAATCCCAAACACCGACTTAATAGTAGTTTATCATTTGTAGATACTACTTCACTAGAAAAATTGTAAATAAAACTATTCTTCTTAATATTAAAGGTATGATTGCTCCAGAACCTTAACTTTATGTGCACTTGACTAGCAACTAATGCTTTTGTTTAAAAACATACCGATAGTATTACCAACACGCTTTGCGCAAACCAGAAAATGAACCTTTTGAGGCTAAACGTCTAAATTGAAGACGCGACAGCTTATAAAAGCTTAAAACTGACCTTGATCTATTAGTATCAATGCAATGATTATGAACTCTACTTAAGCTGCTTTGCCTAGGTAATTTAGATTTTTCTAGTTGAGCCCACCACCGTAAGGAAACCTCTAAATTTTGATTCATGGCTATAGCTTGCAATGCTTTACGACGAGACTCGTATAAAGCAAAAGATTTGCGACGTTTATAATCCATACCTCTCATTCCCAATCTAGACTACCAATTTGCCAAGCGTATACAAACCCAACAACTAACTCAAAAAGAAAATCCATCATAGACCAATATCCGATTGATGGCAACTCACTTAATGAGACTGCCCAAGGAAAAAGAAAAACAGTTTCAATATCAAATAAAAGAAACAAAATAGCAACTAGATAAAAACGTACATCAAATGCATTACGAGCATCTTCATAAGGATCAAATCCACATTCGTAGGATGATAATTTTTCACTGTCTGCTTCTGAAAAAGCTAATGTGTAGGAAGCACCAAAAATAAGAGAAGCTAAAACAAGACTAAATCCTAAAAAAATTAATACTGGGTAATATTCTTTTAAAAAAAACATAATATTATGTAGTTAAACGCGGGTTATACCAAGAAACCGGACATAATTCAATAACCCCACCCGAAGTTTCACTTTTTAATACACTTTCTTTAAACATACCAATCTCAGAATGCCCCCCTCTATTAGATGTTCCTAAGGAATCATTCCCCCCAATTTGGTGAGTATATCTTACACATCGTGTACAAACAATACACCTACGTAACACTGTTTTTATAAGACCCCCCCAAAAAGTATCACTTAAAGAGTTTTTAAAAAATAAAAATCTACCTCTATCCGACCCAAAATTAAAACTTTGTTCTTGAAGTTCACATTCGCCCCCCTGATCACACACAGGGCAATCCAAGGGGTGATGGAGAAGAAGCAATTCCATCACAGATTCTTGGGCCTTACGTACCAATGCCGTATTTGTAAAAATTCTTAAATTGGGTAAAAAAGGCAAAGCACATGACGCTTGCGGCTTAGGGGAATTACTCACCTCAACCAAGCACATTCGACAATTACCCGCTATAAAAAGCTTATCGTGATAACAGAATCGTGGGATATTTGCACCGGCAGCTTGACAAGCCTGTATAACTGTAGAACCTTTTTTTACCCAAACAAGAAGCTCATTAATTGATATATTAAGCATAATTAAGGTAAAACTTCTAAATCACGTGGGTTGCCAGGCTTAAATAACGACTTTTCCTTTATAGAAAAAATCGCATTTTTAGACTCACGACCTAACTGCCGGTATAAAGATTCAGGACAATTTTTTTGTAATGTTAAACTAATAGCCCCCACCATAGCTATTAAAAGAATGACTCCAGCTATTATTAACAATATCGCATGAGTTGAGTATAAAAGATAACTGGGGTCATTTAACGCGCAAGAGGAGTCAAATTCTATAAACCACATTGTGTTTAACCCATAAGATCCTTCTACGCTTTCTTTATGAAATAATAAACGTAAAAACTCTTTTAACCCCTCGGAGTCACATAAATGATGCCACATCTCAATTCTTTCATCCATAAAGTCTTGAAAAGTTTTTTTAACTTCTTTAGCAGTCGGCTCAGGCTTACCTTTCCTTTTTCTTTTACTCCGCTCCTGAAATCTTTTTAAATTATCATTAACTGTTTTATTAACAATTATTGGATGAAATAAATTTTTTATTTCTTCTTCATAAGATACTAAACTGAAAGAAACTAATGAACTCATGTAAACTGTTGACAACATACTCATTAAGTTTTGTAAATCTTTACTGTATATCGCAGCTATTAAAAAGAAAAGAAAAATTATAGCACCTAAATACAATAAACGTTTTTTTTTTGCAGACCACGGGCTTTCAATGGCTTTTACGTCTAACATCATAACAACAAACAACACCAACACTGCGATAGCACCAGCATAAACCAACAGAAAAAGTAAAGCCATAAACTCTAAACCCAATAAAAACGAAATTGCAGAACCCAAAAAGAAAAGTAATACAAGGTAAAGACCACTATATACTGGATTTTGTGTACTAGTAACTTTAACCCCTAGAGTACCCCCAAGAGTTGCAATAAGAATAAAAATTATAGGATCGACCATAATACAATAAAGACTAGCAATGCTAAAATACGTGAGAATTGAAAACCAAATACAAAACAAAATCCAAATAAAAAGTTACTCCAACCTAAAATTACTAAATAATGATATAAATAACCTGAATGCCATGACCGAGATTTATTTACTTGATCAATAAGTACGTTTGATATACCAAAAGGCCCTAAACTTTCAATAAGACCCCGATCAATAGATTTATAAGTGAAGTGGTAACCAAAGTCTAGTAAATTTTGAGTTATAACTTCATTATAAACCTTATCAAACAACCACTTACGGTTTAAAAAAGTATAAAATTTTCGACCTAAAAATGAAGTTTTCCATAAAAATAAATTGTAATTATATCCTCTATACATGATAAACGAAACTAAACCTCCAACCATACTACAACAAAGAGGTAAAATTTTTATATCAGTTGACATAAATTCTGCATCTATAATACTTAAATTAGATGGCATACAAAACAACGCATTACCCCAAAAATCTGTACCTAAACCAATAAAAAGGTCACGCCCCAAATAACCAATAAACATACTCGGTAAAGCTAATATACCCAAAACGACACCCATAGGCCAACCACTTTCGGAAGCCGAAAGTAATAATGACCTACTACCATTGGGTTCAGCTAAAAAACATAAAGCTAAAAGTCGTATAGAATAAAAAGCAGTACAAAAAGCCGCCAGACTTCCCAACCAATACGCGAAATGAGAAACATTAGAATAAGTCGCATAACCTACCTCCAAAATAACGTCTTTAGAATAAAATCCTGTTAAAAAGGGCATACCCATAAGAGCTAAAGAACCAATTACCATCATAGCATAAGTAAAAGGTAATAAACGACGCAACCCTCCCATTTTACGCATATCTTGTTCATCCCCAACAGCATGAATTACGGAACCCGCCCCAAGAAAGAGAAGAGCCTTAAAAAACGCGTGGTTCCCTAAATGAAACACTGCCACAGAATAATTAGAAAGCCCACAAGCAAAAACCATATAACCTAATTGACTACAAGTAGAGTATGCGATAACCCGCTTTAAATCATTTTGAACTAAAGCTGTTGTAGGCCGCAAAAACGCGGTCATACCCCCAACTATAGTTATAACTGTAAGTGCTTTGGGGCAATACTCTAATAAAGGGGAACAACGAGCCAATAAAAAAACACCAGCAGTAACCATTGTTGCTGCATGAATAAGAGCTGAAACAGGAGTGGGTCCTTCCATAGCATCAGGCAACCAAGTATGTAAGCCTAGCTGAGCAGATTTACCTACCGCGCCCACAAACAATAAAATTCCTATTAGATTAAGGGCACCAAACTCTATATTAAAAAAAGTTAAACTAAATGATGAAAGCTGAGGCGCTAAAGCAAAAACAGTAGCATAATCGACAGCACCGAAACAAATAAAAATACCAAAAATACCTAAAGCTAAACCAAAATCCCCAACTCTATTAACTAACATAGCTTTAATCGCAGCCTTATTTGCTTGAATACGAGTAAACCAAAAATTAATTAATAAATAAGAACACAAGCCAACCCCTTCCCAACCCACAAACATTTGAACAAAGTTATCCGCAGTAACAAGTATCAACATAAAAAATGTAAATAATGACAAATAACTCATAAAACGAGGTAAATGAGGATCCCCTCCCATATACTCTGTAGAATATAAATGTACCAGAGTTGAAATAAAAGTAACTACAATAAGCATAACGACAGTTAAACTGTCAAAGCAAAAAGCCCAATCAACATGAAAAGAGTCACACTCCAACCAAGGCATTAAATAGAGGTAAGTTGAACTCCCCCCTAAACCTACCTCATAAAAAGCAAGCCCACTTAGAAAAAAACTAAGGCAAATACAAGATATAGTTACTAAACCAGCACCGCGGCCTCCAAGGAAACGACCAAAAAATCCTGCAACAAGAGAACCAAGTAGGGGTAGAAAAACTATGTTTAAATACATCTTAGTCCTTTACGGGACTTGAACCCGTACCTTTACCATAAAAAATGGTACTATCCTTCTAGATATTAAACTACGCATTAGACTAAAAGAACTTTTTCACTACTACAACCTACAACCACAAATCAACCCATACCAAATTTGAAACTGTTGCATGCATTGCAGAAAAGAATAAATTAGGGTAAATACCCATAAAAAGAGTACCTATAACAAGAGGTAAAAAAATCATAAATTCTCTGAAGCTTAAATCAAGACCGACCATTTTAATATTACCATAAGCGATACGATTAAACAACCAAAGAGAATACCCACCCCCTAAAATCATTGAAGTAGCTGCAAAAAAGCAAGCAGTACTATTTGCCTCAAAAGCTGAAACTAATAAAAGAAACTCCCCTATAAAACTTGATGTGCCAGGAAGACCTAAATTAGCCATCGTAAAAAAAAGAAAAATAATTATGAAAATTGGCATAGTATGCGTAAGACCCCCATAATATTTAACTACTCGACTATGCCAACGGTCATACAAGACTCCAATGATAAGAAAAAGTGCAGAAGACACAAAACCATGACTTAAGCTTTGTAAAATAGCTGCCTCCACCCCAATTACTGTCCCGGTAAACAAACCTATCATCACTAAATTCATATGAGCTACCGAAGTATAAGCAATCAAACGTTTTAAATCTGTTTGGCGAATAGCGGTCAATGAAGTATACACAACACCCAATAAACTAAGACTAAAAATAAAAGGCGTGAAATAAACGGAAGCTAAAGGAAAAAGGCCTAGGGAAAATCGTAAAAATCCATAAGATCCTAATTTCAGTAAAATACCCGCTAAAATTACTGAACCTGCGGTAGGGGCTTCTACATGAGCCTCAGGAAGCCAAATATGCACAGGTAACATAGGAACTTTTGCAGCAAATGACGCAAAAAAAGCAAGCCATAGCCACTTTTGATCATAGGTTGAAAAGTTTATAACGGACAATACTTCATAATTTGTACTCCCAGCAAATAAGTAAATATAAACGATACCTATTAACATAAATAAAGACCCTAGTAGGGTATACAAAAAAAACATATAAGCTGCCCGTATTTTTCTTTCACGTGATCCATATATACCAATAACTAAAAACATAGGTATCAAGACAGCCTCGAAAAATATATAAAAAAATAATAAGTCTAAATTAGTAAAGACTAAAAGTAACACAAGTTCCATACTTAAAAAACTTATTAAATAAGTTTTAACTTCCCCTTTATCAAAAGACCACGAAGCCAATAAACATAGGGGGAAAATTAATGTTGTCAAAATAACAAAAAAAAGAGAAATCCCATCAACACCTAAAATTAAATTAATATTGGCTATAGGTAGCCACAAGCTATCAACAACAAATTGAAATTTAGGTGTCGAGTGATCAAAACCTAACCACAAAAACAATGAAGAGACAAAAACCGCCGACGTAATACCGAGAGCAAATTGTCGCATAATTAACTTTTGACTAGAAGGAATAAAAATTAAACCAACAATCCCTAAAAGAAGAAGAAAGAATAAAAAAGTTAAGAGCATAATCTTTTACCAACCCAAGTTATATACTCGTCTTGGTTAACCGCTTGAACTACAATAGGCATAAAACCGTGGTTAACACCACAAAGTTCACTACATTGACCGTAAAAAACCCCCTCTCTTTTAATAAAAAGAAAAACTTGGTTTAATCTACCTGGACACGCGTCTACTTTAACTCCTAAACTTGGTACTGCCCAAGAATGAAGAACATCAGCAGATGTGACAAGAACACGGATATGAGTGTTAGTTGGTACAACTAGACGGTTGTCAACCTCAAGAAGACGGAAAACTTTGCCAGCTTTTCCGGTACTTGATACTTCGGGAATAACTAAATCATCATCCGCAATAAGGTATGAATCAAAATTTATACGTTGTCTTTCTGTTATACCTTCTTCAACATCTTTGTCTCTATGATGCTCAATTAAATCATGAATCATAGTAATTTGGGTTTTTAAAGATTTATTTTTTTCACCCTCTTCAGTAGTAATTAAAAGCAAAGCTTCATACAACATATTTTTAATATCATCCGCAGTGTTTTGGTCTACAGTTTCAATTAATTCTTTAAGTGTTTGCAAAACTTCACCACGTAAACCTATATGGCTATAATCAATTTCTCTACTTTCTAATTTGGACAACATCTCTTTTATCTCTTCTTTGGATTTTTTATTTCCTGAATTACCATCCTCACCAGAAGCGTCGGCACCATTTAAGCCATCATCACTCACCAGAGCACTGTTAGATTCAATTACTGAAACATCAGAAAATTGACGATTGAAAGGTTTAACTGCCTCCTGCATAGGAGTATCCAAACTTCTTGATACTCTTGCTGCAAACCATTTCACATTCGCTAATTCTGCTTTTGCTTTTAATATCGCACAAGAAGATTTTGCTTGTAAACTTCCTGGGTCAAGAATAGTATCAATAGCAGAGGAAGATACCAAAGCAGTTTTAATCAAATTTGAAGTACTCTCTAAACTGTTGTCTGTTGCTGTTTGAAGAGATAAAAGGCTGTCTATAGAATTATTTTCACTAAGCTTAGAAGTAGTTAAAAGATCATCTGCAGTTTTGTCTAATATTTTACGAGCCTGGCTAAGTATACATGAAGCTTCCTCGTAATCCGAAATAGCAGCATTTACATCAACTTTAAGCGTTTTCACCCAAGCAGAATCTGATGCGGATTCAATCATACCTGATATATCACAACCAGTTGTATCTTTAATGAATGCTGGTTTAACGGATCCTGAGACAGATGACGCTTTAGATAAATCATTATCTATCATGTTAATTATAACTTTTAAACAAGTAGAACTTCCACTATCGAAGTTAGAAATTACTTTTTCACGAACAATATGACCCAAATTTAATTTAAGGTCTCCAATGTATGTTTCAATACCCACTAACTCTTTCTCACTAGACAGGGTAGAGGAAATATCTAAATCAACTTTTAAAAAATCGATTTGAGCTTTACCCTTTTTAAGCTCCACTTCAATTAGCTTAATAAAAGATTCAGTTAAAGCTTGTTCCGCATTAAATAACGATATTTTAGACTCTTCTAATACAGCTTCAGAACCTTTTAATTGAGCTTTTACTGTGATAAGATCTTCATTATGTATTTCCCATAAAAAATTGTCAAAATATTCGTTAGATTTGTCTGTTACCTTAGGCAACTCGTAAATAACCGGTGTATCATCAAGTCTTTTGACTGTATTATCGACATACCCTTTAACAACTTCAAGCCTATCTTTAGCGGTATCTAAATCTGATTTCGCTATGTTTACCAAAGACACCGCTTGATCAAATTCAGTTTTAATACCGCTATATTTTTCGGAAAGGTTATCTAATAACATCTTAGGTGTAATAAAGTTTAAATCTAACTCAACACCAGTTAATTTTTCCTTAGCGGTATTAAAAAATGACTCAGCACCCTTTGAAACCGCTTCAGCTCTGCTGGAGACCGCTTTAAATTTATCAAACGCAGCTTGAGATCTTTCTAACCGAATCTCGGCTCTTTCTGATACTGCTTTGTAATTTTTTAACTCCTCTTTGGCGTTTGCTAAGATATCTTTACCTTTTTCAAATTCTTCTGCTACTGATATTGTTTGTTTTTCTAAAGCCATAAATTCTGATTCTGAACTATCAGCTATAGAGTTACACTTACTTAGCTCTTCCGCGGTTAAGCCAGATTGAAATTTGTCTAAAATTGTATTAGCGCTTTTCAACTCTTCATGAGCAAGCATAAATTTAAGCTCATGTCTGTCTAAAACCTTTTTAGATTCTGACTTTAATTTTTCATTCCAACCATCATACCCATCTTTAAGTAATACTTTACTTCGTATTATAGCTGGATCTTTAGAAGCCCATTCAGCGTCAGCTTGAAAATACTCTGCAGTTAACGCGTTAACCTGTGAAGCAAGTAAATCAATTTTTGCCCATTTTGCACTTGCTTTAGCGTTATTTAACTCTATCTTTGCATTTTCTAGTTCATGACCAGAAAATTTAAATTCCACATCGGCAGCATTCCATTCAAATTCACTACTGTAACCTTCCCTTTCAGGTCGAGTTAACCTTAATTGGTGGGCAATTAACTGAGTATCAATTAAATTATTTTCAGCAATTTCTGCTTCTACTAAGGCTTTATCAAGTCTTATCCTACCTTCATCCAAATTAGCCATCATTTCCTCTATAGGTATTTTTATTTCACCACGAGCAAGGGCTCTAAGGCACACACACTCTGCCTCAAAAACTTGTGTTAAAGCTCTACTTAATTCTGTCTCAGCCCTCTCATAAAAATTTTCAGCTGATCTAAGTTCCAACCATTTATAGCTAGCCTCATCAACTTTATTTAATTCCGCAACAATAGAACCTGTATTGGAATCTAAATCCCCAGAACTACTATCACTTGAGGGTGTGTTACCCTTACCTGGTTTAATTTCATCTAAAGACTTAAATAAATCCATGGTTTTTGCTGTAAGCTCAGTTTCATTAACAATCCTTATATATTGTTTAAAAACTTTTAACGCTTTAATAACTAGATCTTGCTGTTCCTTAATAAGTGAACCCTCTGATAACTGTCCTTTAACCTCTGATAAAATAGATACCATTTCCCCTGTTAAATGTGACTCTAAAGGACCATAAAATTCTTTACGGCCCTCATTACCTAAAATCTTGATAACAAGCCATTCTAACCGACGAGATAACATCTCAGTAGCGCCTTGAGGTACGTCTTCCATGCCTTTTTCAAATGACTCTAAAAACTCTTTAATTATACTTATTTGAGTCTGTTTTTCACCCTTAGCTACTTCTACACGGCTATACTCTATCAAATCTGCCATATCTTTTAAAGCTTTATAACTAACTTCAACCTGATTTAAATTATCTTTTTTAATAGTTGGTGATACTTCAAAATCAGAACACTCGTATGACCAGTACCATTGATGACCAACAACTTTTATAGTAAGACTAGGATCTATAACCTCGTCCATTGCGTACAATAAATTATATGAAGGCACACTAATAACCATTAATATTACTGCTGGGATAATTGTCCAAACAACTTCAAGTAATGTTGAATGATTAAAGCCTACAGCATCTTTATGATCTGCCTCGTTAAATAACGTCAAAGATTTATACAGTAACCAACCTACAAGACAAGCAATAAATAGCATAAAGGTCATTAACAAACCATTAAAAAAAATGATACCTTCCATTATTGGAGTTGCAGGGTCTTGAAAACCTACTTGCCATGGATGCGACGCATCCATACTCCCAACAGAACAGTAGTACAAGGAAAAAAAAACAATTGAAGTTATTCTAATGATATTTTTATGTGAAAATTTCATGATATGTGCAAAATTTTAAAAAACCAACATGCAATACCAAACACCTTTTTATTTTTACCTCCCTTTTGTAGATCGCATATTTAACACCCGAACCGCAAGTGTTTTTTCCAACCAACCTACAAATAACCCACCAAAAACAAAAAAAGCAAAATAACCTATAGAAACATCAGCCCCAACAACTTTAAAATAATCATCTACTGGTGTAGTCCCTGACCAAGCCAATAAGCAAAAATCAGCTACAAAAAGCCAAAAAACTACGGCATAAATTGGACGAAAATTACCACTACGTAATATAGATGTATTCAAAAGAGGGTATATAAAAATTATACGTATCGCCCCCCCCATAGTAAGAATACCTCCAACTTTATTAGGAATTACGCGTAAAATAGCATAAAAAGGTAAAAAATACCATTCAGGAACAATATGGGCTGGAGTGCCATAAGGATCTGCCTCTAGATAATTATCCGGATCCCCTAAACTATTGGGAAAATAAAATATAACAATAGATAACATTGATAATAAAACAAAAAAAGCCACTAAATCTTTTACATAAATATAAGGGTAAAAATTTATATTAGCTGTTTTAGTTTTTATACCCAAAGGGTTATTAGAACCATCTTTATGTAAAAGACCTAAATGAACAAACACTAGACCAGTAATAATAAAAGGCAATAAATAATGTAAACTGAAAAAACGATTTAAAGTTGGATTACCTACTGTAAACCCTCCCCACAACCACATAACAACCTCTTTACCTATAAAAGGAAAAATAGAAAATAAACTTGTGATAACAGTAGCACCCCAAAAACTCATTTGGCCCCAAGGTAAAACATAACCAATAAAAGCTGTTGCCATCATTAAAACATAAATAACTCCTCCCGACCACCACAATTGTTGACGTGGCTCCATATAAGAACCGTAATACAACCCCCTAAAAATATGAGCGTAAACAACAATAAAAAAAAAAGACGCTCCATTAGCATGCATATAACGAATTAACCAACCACTTTTAACATCACGCATAATATGCTCAACACTTGAAAAAGCATAATGAGTTTCCCCCGCATAATGCATAGCTAAAAAAGCTCCACTGAGGATTTGAATAACCAAACAAAAACCTGCTGTTGAACCAAAACTCCAATTATAATTTAAGTTCATAGCTGTTGGGTAATCAATAATATGAGAATCTACCCAACTAAGTATAGCATTTACGTTAAACCTCGACATCAACTAATTAAATTATTTTGTGACCAAGGAACATGGAAATTAAATGAACGAAACTCCTGACTTAACTCAATAGCTTCACATACAACAACTCTTTGGTCTTCATCATAACGTAATTCAAAATACCCACTTAGAGGGAAATCTTTTCTTAACGGGTGTCCTTCAAAACCATAGTCTGTTAAAATACGACGTAAATCTGGATGATTAGAGAAAAAAACTCCAAATAAATCCCAAATCTCACGTTCCCACCAATTTGCTGAAGGAAAAAGACTCACGACAGAAGGTAAAGGGTTTATTTCATCCGTATGTGTTTTAATTCTAAGCCTGCAATTAGATCTTATATTTAAAAGATCGTAAACAATTTCAAAACGTTCTTCTCTTTCAGGATAATCTACACCTGAAATAGACGTAAGCATTTGAAAATTACCATTACTATGATGATGTAAAAAAGTTAATGTAGCCAACAAATATTTTTTGGATACGCTAATAACAATCTCATGCCCAAACACCTGAAAAGTTTGAACAGGTACAAGTCTCGTAAGACTCGTAGCGTATACAATCAAAGAACTAAACATTATATTTAAAGTTAATAAAAACAGCTCTTACACTAGTAAAATATATTTTACTAGTGTTAAGGTTGTTATAACAATTAATCCTTTACGGGAATTGAACCCGTATTTTCGCCGTGAAAAGGCAACGTCCTAACCATTAGACGAAAAGGACTTGTCGCAAAAACTTTAATTTAATCACCTTATGGGCCTGGATCGAATTGAACGATCGACTTTACGCTTATCAGGCGTACACTCTACCGCTGAGTTACAAGCCCTTACACAACCACCTTAACACACCCAATAACTTTTATCTAAATTGTTACTTCAAATTTTAACAAAAGGACCTTTAATTAACACTTAGTTATTACCTACTTCTTTAGATCTCCGAGGTAATACCGGAAACGCAAGACCTCTCCCTTTTACCCAAGGATTTGCTTCTTCAACGGTACCTCGTGTAAGGGTGATATACACGACAAAGAAAAAGAATAACGAGGCAATAGACGATAAAATTGAACCAAAAGACGCTAACCCATTCCACCCCGCATAAGAATCTGGGTAATCTGGTATACGTCGTGGCATACCTGCAAGACCTAAAAAGTGCATTGGGAAAAAGGTCAAATTTACGCCTAAAAACATAAGCCAAAAATGAATTTGACCTAAAATTTCCGGGTAAGCTAAACCCGTCATTTTCCCTATCCAAAAATAAAAAGCTGCAAACATTGTAAACGCTGCACCCATACTTAATACATAATGGAAGTGTGCAACCACATAATAAGTATCATGTAAAGCAATATCAACACCTGAATTCGCTAAAACAACCCCCGTTAACCCACCAATGGTAAAAAGAAAAAGAAAACCAATAGAAAATAACATAGGAGTTTTTAGACGAATAGAACCCCCCCATAAAGTTGCAACCCAACTAAAAATTTTAATACCTGTAGGTACCGCAATAATCATAGTAGCCGCTGTAAAATAAGCTCTTGTATCAATATCTAAACCTACGGTAAACATGTGGTGAGCCCAAACAATAAAACCAAGTATCCCTATTGAAAGCATAGCATAAACCATACCCAAATACCCAAATACAGGTTTTCTAGCAAAAGTAGATAATATATGACTAACAATACCAAACCCTGGTAAAATTAAAATATACACTTCGGGATGGCCAAAGAACCAAAATAAATGCTGATACAATACTGGATCACCACCACCTGCCGGATCAAAGAAAGTAGTATTAAAGTTACGATCTGTCAATAACATTGTAATACCACCTGCCAAAACAGGAAGCGATAACAGTAACAAAAACGCTGTGATTAAGACAGACCATACAAAAAGAGGTACTCTATCCATTGTCATACCAGGAGCTCTCATATTAAAAATTGTTGTGATAAAATTTATAGCACCTAAAATAGAAGCAGCACCTGAGAGATGAAGACTGAATATAGCTAAATCAACAGAAGGCCCCGAGTGAGCCTGAATACCACTAAGGGGGGGGTAGACCGTCCAACCTGTACCAGCCCCAGATTCCACTAACGAAGAAGCTAAAAGAAGGATTAAAGAGGGAGGCAATAACCAAAAACTAATGTTATTCATACGGGGAAAAGCCATATCGGGAGCACCAATCATAAGAGGTACAAACCAATTACCAAATCCACCGATAAGAATTGGCATAACCATAAAAAAAATCATTAAAAAAGCGTGCGCAGTTACAATAACGTTATACAACTGATGATTCCCCCCTAAAAATTGATTTCCAGGACTAGCCAATTGCAAACGAATAAGCACAGACATCGCTGTTCCAAGAACCCCAGAGAAACCACCAAAGATTAAATATAATGTACCAATATCTTTGTGGTTGGTGGAAAATAACCACCTAGAAGAGAAACCACTCACTGAAGAGCTAATAACCGATGGAGACCATAATTGTGATAAAGGTTTAGAATGTGTAGTAAAAGACATTAGCTATTTATTAAAACATAAGACCCAGGCCTACCTTATATGTCAAAAGATAAAAGATATTAGGACTAAACATAAAAAAGATAATAGTTAAACCGCTTAAAACTAAAACCACTGCCGCACCTTTTGATAAAGGTGCAAAAAAAAACCAATTTTTGTTCTTCTCAAAATAGAAAATTTTTATCAAACGTATATAATAGAATGCTGAAATAACACTAGTAATGACAACAAAAACAGCTAAAATATAGAACGACGAATCTACTAAGCTTACAAAAATATTTAATTTAGCAAAAAAACCACCAAATGGGGGTATTCCAGCTAAAGAAAAAATCATTAATGCAACTCCGAACCCCATAAGTGGGTTTGAACGAACTAAACCTATAGAATCTGAAAAAGTTAAAAGAGTACTACTAGAGGTAGAGGATAAATCAAGATGCAATATATAAACCCATAAAAATGCTGCTGTAAGCATATAAACTGATAGATAAAATAAGACTGCCTGTATGCCTTCTATATTACCACTAGCTAATCCGAGGCATAAAAAGCCCACATGACCAACACTACTAAAAGCAAGAAGACGCTTTATTTTTGTTTCCCCCAAACCACAAACACACCCTATAAAAAGGCTAAAAAGACCACATATACAAAAAAAATTTTCCCACAAACTGGGAAAAAAAGACCAAAAACTTGTAAAGGACAAACGTAATATTACAACAAAAAAAGCAAACTTGGGTATAACAGCAAAAATAAAACCTACCAAAGTAGGAGCCCCTTCATATACATCCGCTATCCACATATGATAAGGAGCTGCGCCTATTTTAAATAATAAAGCAGAAACCACACATACAAGCCCCAAATATATAAACGGCGAGGACGTTGGTAAATTCTCTGTTAATAACGTTAAAGAACCTAAATTAGTTGTGCCCATAGCAAAATAAATTAAAGATGCACCAAACAAGAAAAATATAGAAGCAACAGAACCTAAAATAAAATATTTTAAGCCAGCCTCAGCAGAAAAATACGAATTCTTTTTCCAAGCCGCTAATACATAAAAAATAAGCGACAAAAACTCCATACTTAAATAAATAGAAAGAAGGTCATATGATGAAATCAATAGACACAAACTTAAACCAATACCAATAATAAAAACAAAAAACTCATAAGCTCTAAAACGAGCTGAAAACATATACGATTCACTTACAGACACACAAAAAAGAAGACCTAAAAAAACTATTAATTTTGACCATGTTCCTATGTTATCAGTAACAAAAATAGCATTCCATAAAGTTTGAGATTCAACGGGGTTATTAAGTACTAAAAGCAAACTTAAAAACAAAATAATTGAGGTTAACCGAACCATACTTGGGGTAAGGTAAGTATAAAGGGAAGCGGCAAATACCCCTAAAAAACTACCATGTAACAAAACAACTAATATGGAGATGGCAAGAAACAGCTCGGGTAAAAAAGCCGCGGTGTCATTTTGGAATATTAAAGCGAATTTCATGCGTTACATTTTATAGGATTCGAACCTACGACCCACGATTTAGAAGACCGATGCTCTATCCACTGAGCTAAAAATGCTTAGAGATAAATATTTTAAAAAGAATCATCTAGACAACACACACACCTCTTTTTATTTAAAAAATAAATTTAATGTCTAAAAAAGGGTATAAATACTCAACCTAAACTCTTTACTATTATTAATGAAGAACAATTGCGTCGTTTATATAAATACAACTTAAAATTGTAAAAACATAAGCTTGAATTAGAGCAACTGCTAATTCTAGTCCGAAAAGAATTACCAATACGGCTAACGGTACTATATGAGCAACTAATAACAATCCACCGCTACCCATCATAGCCCATGCAAATCCAGCGATTACTTTTAGTAACGTATGGCCTGCCATCATATTAGCAAAAAGACGAACAGCTAGACTAAGAGGTTTAAACACATATGAAACAATTTCTATCGGAACTAACAAAAAAGCCAAAATCATAGAAGTTCCACCAGGTAAAAATAAACTTAACATATGAAACCCATGTTTTGAAGAGCAAATAATCATTACACCAACAAATACTGTCAGAGCCAAAACCATTGTCTGTATAAGGTGACTTGTTATAGTAAAAGAATATGGGACAAGTCCTGATACATTAGATATTAAAATAAAACTAAAAATTACAAACAAGAAAGGAAAATATTTTTGTCCTTGCTGACCAACACTATCCCATACTAGACCTGCGGTACTTAAATAAAGACTTTCTAAAACTAATTGCCATCGAGTAGGGAAACAACTTAACCCATAAACTGAGAGACAATAATAAATATAAATAAAAAAGGCTAAACCAACGCATGTCGTTATCATTGCGTTAGTTATTGAAAAATCAAATAACCCAACACCGAAACTTAAAAGAGGAAGTATTTGAAATTGTTCTAATGGGCTGTAAAACATGTATAGATAAAAAATAATATAAAATATGTAAAAAGAGTTTATTTTGCGTACTTTTTATTAGCTAATTGTAAAGATCCCATAAAAAATTTAAATTACCACCGTTTTACCTTGAAAAAAGAGACACTATAAATTATTACAAAATGTCGTTTATATTTAAACTAGACTACCTATAATTATTTTTTTAAAGGTGTCCTAAATACCTTTTTTTTACTAGTTTAAAAAAGGATATTTTATATTATTAAACGACCTATTATAAAATATTAATAAAATGTAATTGGATTCCACTAAACAAGTAAAGCTTACTTCTAGGTTAATCTACTTCAAAAAAAACACTGGCACTTTCACGGTAAATACCTATCTCATTTCGTTTTTTGTCAAAACTAACTGAAACCTGAAAAGACTCCAATAACAACTGGAAATCGCAATTACAATTATTACTACCTTTTTTTAAGTAATTTGAAGTAAATCTATTAGGCGACTTATAAATACATTGCGAAAAAGTATAAAAGTACCAATTATATTTAGACAAGAAAGAAGAATAAACTGTTAAAGAAGATTCTATCTTTTTATTCGAAATTAGGTATTTATAAACTGTGGTAGTGTTATCTAAGTCAAATAAAATATAATTAAAACTTTGAGGTGGTGGTGTTTTGTACGTGTTCATTAAACAATGCCCCCAAGTGTATCCAGTATTTTCTAAAAAAAAACTTGAAAAACTAGGTGTCAAAACACTAAGTATCTCTTTTATTAAACCTAAAGATTTATAAATTTTATAATTAAAGCCCCTTAAAAAGAAATAAGATAATTCTCTTTGAATAGGTATGTTAGCTTTATACCTACCAGAAAATTTTTTTTTAATTGTATTCTTGCAACCAATGTAACCTAAAGAGTAATATTTATTTTTCTTACTTACTACCAAATTTAGAGTTGACCCCGAGTTGAGTAAAGACCTAGTAGTTAACTCAACAAATAGAAGCTCTTTATAAATAAATTTAAGACGATTATTTAAATACCCCCTAAAAGATTTAGGCACTATTTCATATATACATGCAATAAGACATCTTAATAAATCCCGCTCAAAAAAAAATTTAATATATCTTTGAAAATACTCTTCTACAAAAATTTCCACTCTTTCGTGATAATCCTCACTAAAAAAAAAACGGTTGTTTTGAAAAGAAAAGAAAAAGTGAAGATTAATGTACTTAAAAAAACCTGACTTAATAAACTTCAAAAATTTTGGACTAGTGTATAAAGATAATAAAAAAGACTCGCTAAAATGTTCTAAAATATATTTTTGAACGCACCCAAAAATATATTGATATAGATAAATCTCACAATATTTAAGATTATAGTACTCACTAAAATTCTCTGACCAGAGGTGAAGCTGAGAATATTTCTTAAACACAGGACTTACTGAATAAAAATCGGCTAAATCAGCTTCACTGTATCTTTTAGCCTTTCCCATTAAATAAAACTAGATGATTACATTAAACCCCCACCAATAAATAGTGAGGAAAAGGAATAACCACACAACATCAACAAAATGCCAATACCACGCAGCAGCCTCGAAACCAAAATGGTGTTGACGACTAAAGTGATCCCAATACAGCCGTAGAGTACAAATAGCTAAAAATATAGTTCCAATAATAACGTGAAACCCATGAAAACCTGTAGCCATGTAAAATACAGAACCATATACCCCGTCCGACATGCCAAAAGGAGCATGCATATATTCAACACCCTGCATACCTGTAAAGGCAATTGCAAACGCTAATGTTACCCCTAAACCTTGTAAAGCTTCTTTTTTAAAACCAGCAACAATAGCATGATGAGCCCATGTTACACTTGCCCCAGAAGAAAGCAATAAAATAGTATTTAAAAATGGTAAACCCCATGGACTAATAGCTTCTAACCCTGCAGGAGGCCAAACCCCTCCAATATTAAAAACTGGAGAAATAGAAGAAGTAAAAAAAGCCCAAAAAAAAGCAAAAAAAAACATAATCTCAGATACGATAAAAAGTATCATACCCATACGTAACCCTTGCTGAACCGCTGAGGTATGTTGACCTTCAAATAAACCCTCACGTATAACATCCCTCCACCAAGTAAACATGACATATAAAATAGTAAAAACCCCTAAACAAAGCAATTCCCCCCCCCCTTTATAGTTATGCATAAATAACACTCCACCAAAAGTTAAACTTAAGCCACCTAAAGCAGCCACTAAAGGCCAGGGACTAGGGTCAACTAAATGAAATGGATGCCGTTGAACCATTTTAGCTTTAGCTTTCATTAAAATGAACAAGAAGAAGGTAGGATTCGAACCTACGATGGAAGAACCAACAGATTTACAATCTGACACTATTAACCACTCAGTCACTCCTTCAACATTAAATTCTACCTAGATATTTTAGGTTTCGTACGAAATTTTTTACGACGAACTTTAACCGGACGACAACCATTATGAGGATAACGTGTACCAAGGTGTAAAAAAATAATTTTAACTCCTTTTTTACTAAGCCCTCTTACCACTCCCCTACGACCTTTGTTTATACCAGACCCAAGGTAAATCGTAAATTCTGTGTATCCTAACTCAATAACTTTATCACCGAATAGATTACCTAAAAGTAAACCACGCGTATAAAGATTTTCTCGCTCATTATAATCATTTTCATAAGCGGGAACCCGCAATGAACAACTAGTTTTTACTTTTTTTTCATTGGTATCCAATAAAGTACAAAAAACATTCCTTTTTGTTGATTTAATAAGAATAACCCCCTTCTTGTCCTTATTTTTTTTTAATACACTTTTATTCTGGTTTTCTAAAACTTCTTCTTGTACTGTATTTACCACCGATGTTTTAACGGGAGGTAAAAACAAATTTATATTATCTATTTTAGCTAACATTAAGCTTTAATAATGGTCGTTTTTTTGCATTAGTGTGGGTACGTTGTCCCCTGACAGGTAAACCTTTACGATGACGTAAACCACGATATGTCGAGATAACACACAAACGACGAATTTTATCATTTTTAAAACGACGAAGATCAGCGCCTAAAGGGAGAGGGGTAGCCTCAGCCAAGTTTTCCAAATTCTTTCCTTTTGCGAAAGTAACGTGACTACCACGTGAATCTGAACCAAAACCAGCTTTTTTGCATAAAATCTTGGATTGGGACAAACCTATACCATAAATATGAGATACAGACTGCACCAAAACTTTGTCTTCTGGAATAGAGGTACCGATAATAAAAGGCATAACTAGATATTTAATATATTATATGAAACAAAACAAACAAATTTTTATTACCCCCCCCCTAAAATCACAAAGACGAGCATGGAACCACTCCACCGGCCGCAATAACAAAGGACTTATAACCGCATGGCATCGTGGTGGTGGGCATTCTCGCTTATATAGGGATATTGACCTGAAACGTAAATCAACCCAAGGAATAGTAGTAGGCTTAGAATACGATCCAAATAGATCCTCCTTTTTAGCCAGAATTTTTAACCCGGATACTAAAAAGAATAATTATATAATAGCACCAACTAAAATTAAAAAAGGGGATATTATACGATCAAACTCTACGCGTAGTGGCCTTCAAAACGGACATAGTAAAACATTACAAAATATACTAACTGGAAGTTTAATTTATAACTTAAGCTTATCTCCCGGAAAAGATGGTAAAATTTTAAGGGCTCCTGGGGCATTTGGCCGTATTTTAAAAAGAACTAAAACTTTAGCTAAAATTCGACTTAAATCCGGTCAATACCGTTGGTTTGATATAAAAACAATAGCAACCAACGGTGTCGTAAGCAACCCAGATTCACGCTTTACAAAGCTTCAAAAAGCCGGGCAATCCAGATGGCTAGGAAGACGCCCAACCGTTCGCGGTGTAGCCATGAACCCAATCGACCACCCACATGGCGGTGGTGAAGGAAAAACCTCAGGTGGTCGATCCTCTGTAACCCCGTGGGGTAAACCAACAAAAGGGCCATCTACCCGTACTAATAGAATACAACCAAAACCAAATGTCAAGATCTAATTGGAAAACACCATTTATAGATAAAAGTCTGTTAAAAAGATTAACCCCACAACATGAAAAAAAACCTACATGGTCCAGACGTTCTACTATTTATCCAGCTGCTGTTGGTTTGAAATTACAAATATACAATGGAAAAGACATGATTAGTCGCAAAATTAAACCTGAAATGGTTGGACATAAATTAGGAGAGTTTGTAACGACACGAAAAAATTTTGTAGCAAAAAAAAAAAAATAAATGGCACAAAAAGCTCATCCTACTATTTTAAGACCAGAAAATAACCTTTATCAAGGATGTACACACTGGGACGAACCACGATTTTTTTTTATTTTAACCATGATTCAAAAACTAATAGAATCTTGTTGTTTAGGAACAACACACTATCTTGATAAAATACAAGTTAATCGGCATCTTGGACTAATTCTTGTAGAAGCTGATCTTATACACCTACACTTTCGTTCAAAACGACGTTTAAAATCTAGACGTTATAAAGAAAATAAAATAATCAGCAAAAAACAATCTTGGACTGTAGTAGCGTGTCGACTGCAAAGTGCTGTTAAATTAATACAAAAATTTACGGGTACTAAAAAAGTCACGTTACGAATTAATAGAGTAAAAACCTATACTCGATCTGTACCTAAACCCGCCCGAAGACAGATGGCTTATTTCACTAAAAGTTTTAACCACATTAGATATGACTATGCCCGCTATGGTATGCAACTTATGTATTTACTTATTAAAAATAAAGCAAGCGCTGCTAGCCTAACTCGGTTTTTAAAACAAAATATATGTTCCAGGCAGAGAAGAAAAAGACATTACCAATTTTTAGCATATATTAAACAGGGATTCCAAGCTTTACAAGAATATAAAGAAATCCAAGGTTTAAAAATACAAATAAAAGGAAGATTTACCCATAAAGCAAAAGGAAGAAGCAGAGTTTGGAAATATCAAATGGGACAAATGCCTATTAGTCAACTGAACAAAACTATACAAGCAGAGTATACACAAACACAAACTGGTTATGGTAGCGTTGGGTTAAAAATTTGGTATTAGTAACTGGGAAAAAAAAAACACAAACAATGCTAATGCAACCTAAAAAAACAAAATACCGTAAATATTTTAAACCCCGGGGATTACCAAATACTTCTACTAAAACCCAAAAACTGGCAGAATTAACTTGCTTCGCCTTAATTGCTATGGAATCGAGTTATTTAAATGGTCGCCAAATTGAGGCAGCCCGACAAAATATTCGACGAAAAGTTAAGAGGGAAGGTAAACTTGAAATTCTTGTATTTCCTGATATTGCTATAAGCCGTAAAGCCTCCGCAGCTCGTATGGGTAAAGGAAAAGGTAAAGTAGATCATTGGATTGCTTCTGTATCAGCGGGACAAACTATGTTTTTACTTTATGGTATAGACGCTGAGCAAGGTATACCAGCTTTAAGCTCAGGAGCCAACAAACTTCCACTAAAAGTTAAAATTTATCAACTATAAGCTATGTTTACACCTAGAAAAAGACATCTCCGAAAAAAAAGATTTTTTTTACCAAAACAACGCACTTTCGCTCTGTTTAATGGTAGTAATTTAAAAACTTCTCAAATATCCAAAATACGACTATTATTGCAAAACGCAAAACTATATTCCGTGCCTTTATATCTTAACCCCCCTAAGCTTGGTCTAGGCTGTCCACTTATTATGATAATTTATGAGACATTACAAGATTTACAAACTAATGTGCCTGAAATAGCCTTACAACTTGATTGCCTAGGTGTATCTATAGATAAAAAATGGTATTCTATCCACTTTTTAGAAAACACTAACACAATAGCTTTAAACAAAAAAGCACTAAGCCTTCTTTTAGTTAAGTACAACGCTATAAACAAATAAAACACGGGTAAAGGTTAAACCTTTGGTATAAGAACATAAGAGTGTTTTAACGTTAACAATAGTAATGTAAGTAACTACTGTTAGCATTGAGTTTCGGTATAATACAAATGTATAAATATAGGATTGTATTCCTTTAGAGGGACTACTGGGATATTTAATGTAGTATATGGTCAGACATAGGTTGAAATTTAATGTAGAATCCGGGTCTATCCCTTTATTTGTATAATATTCTCTAGAATTTTTTTTTACGAATTCTATTCCATTAAAATATTTTTTAATAGCGTAGCCTATACTGAGAGAACTTTCCCCGTAAGACATTTTCATAATTATTGCTTTGTACTCATCCCTATACATTTTGTTTAATATAGGATAGTCTTGCAAAACATTTTTATGTATTATATAGTAGATATCCTTTATATCTTCCTTGGATTCAAATAGCACCACTTACACAATTAAACACCAAAGCGAAAAAAGGGATTTGAACCCTCAGCTTTAAGCTTGGCAAGCTTACACTCTACCAATTGAGTTACTTCCGCTTTTCCTCTTTCCCATTAGAAACAAAGCAAACCTGTAAACCATGTCCTAAAACATGGGACTCAGATATGTCTTTTGTCGTAAAGTGAAATTGACATTGAATAGAACCTACTTCTTCAAAATAAGGAAACAATGGTACCAACTCCTCAAAAGAAAAAAGATCTTTTAAAACAAAACAATATATATTTTCGTGAGCCGGTGCTCGTAGACCCTCAAATTGACGTACACGTGGCAACACATGAAATAATAATTTATAAAAAAAGAGGTACATAGCCGCTCTTCTTAAAGTAACCTTACCCCCTACTCCTTCTCGTGAACCACTATTCCTTTGCTGGGACGGAGGTCGTTGAATGAGATAGGGCTTTTGACCTCCAATAATATTCAAAGCCCCGAGACACGCAACAACATAATTTTCATCTGAGCTTTCCCCCCCTAAACAAATCGCTACTTTTTTTGGTGCGGGTAACAACGATGCTGTTGAAATATTTTCACTAAGAATTAAATCTTTTTGAACTACTTCGTAATAATGTTTTTCAAAAGTATTCATAGAGACAATTATATAATTTTTTTAGCCATCGCGGCTAATTTTGCCCATTTCAAACCTCTTAACCTACTTGGTAATATAGCCGATATTCTAGTTCCAAGAGGTTTTTGTTGTAGCGTAATAAGAGCAACCGAATTAGACGCAAACGAGACACCTACACCAGCTTTATTGCGGAAGAGTCTACGAGTTTGTACAATGACAGCGTGGTGGACTTCCGATTTATTCATTTTTAATCTAACCCGTCTACCGTACCGAGGTCGAAGACTTTGAACTGCTACAAGAACGACATCCCCTACATTAGCGTGCGCTTTACCGCTTTTTTTTTTAACTTTAATGCATTTAACCAGCTTTGCTCCTGAATTATCTACAACTTTAAGAAGACTTTGAGTTCTAATCATATTTACTACTTCCAGCCGGATTCGAACCAGCACGTCAAAAGACAAAAGATTTTGAATCTGCCGGGTCTACCAGTTTCACCATGGAAGCCTATCTATTAAGACTTCAACAATGAAGCTTGATCAATACGTATACTACCCCTAACTCGAAAATAAACTAAAATAATAGCTAAACCTATAGAAGATTCACAAGCAGCAATTATAAGAATAAAAATAGCAAAAATTTGACCAATCAAATCCCCTAAGCACACAGAAAAAATAATAAAATTTAAGCTTACTGAAAGAAGAGCCAGCTCTAAAGACATTAGAACAACAACAATATTTGTTCTATTTAAAATAACACCTCCAACACCTATAACAAACAATAAAGCAGCGACGAAGAAAAAATGAATAAAATCCATGATTAATTTTTGTAAATTAAAATATCAATAACGAACACCAAAATGAATTCTACGTTTGTTAGATACAGCTAATTTATTTAAGCTATATCGTTTACCAACAACCTCCCCCTTATTATGAGATGCCTGAAGCAATTCTTTACTTAAATTAACCCACAATGGCGAAGACGTAGAACGGTCTCTACTTGCCTTTAATAATAACCTCATACCAAGATTAAGGCCACAAATAGGGGAAATTAATCGTGGCAAATACACGTTAAATGACTGCTTATTACGACGAGTCTTTGGTTTTGGTTTAAGACGAACACCTACATCTTGTCTTACTGCAAGAATACCTAAATAGAAAATATGTATAGCCCGTCCAGGATAATCGTGATCAAGAGATTGGAGAACTTTATTTAAAACATTTTCTGCTTTCGAACGTTTACCATCGTGCATTAAAAGATTAATCATTTTTTTTACTAAAGGATCACTTTTAATACCTAAAAATTTAATAGACTTTTCTTTTTTTATTGAACTAACCATAATATTATTACCAAAAGTATAAACTTTTTTATTGGTTTTAGATCCTGCTCAATAACTAGCATCCTTTATCTATTTTTTTTGTACCATATTTAGAACGTGAAGTCTTACGACCAGGCAATCCCTCTAAATCTAACTTATTACGGATTAGACGGTATTTGACGCCAGGAAGATCTGGTATTCTGCCACCTCGAACTAAAACCTGGGAGTGTTCCTGCAGCCTATGAACCTGACCCGGTATATAAGCTGTTAATTTAACTTTATTGGATAAACGAACTTTAACAACCTTACGTCTAGCTGAATTAGGTTTTTTTGGAGAACAAACAAATACTTTTAAGCAAACCCCTCTTTTCTGTGGGCATCCGCGAAGACCCACACTCTTTACTTTTGTTTGCTTTTTACCGTGGCTTTTGTTAAACCATTGATTTATATTTGGCCTTGACATTACCAAGGAGGGGAGTTGAACCCCTATCCCGCTAGGGACTGGAACCTAAACCCAGCGTGTATACCAATTCCACCACCTTGGCTTTTGGAGTCGAAGGACTCGAACCTCCGGTCCCCGTACCAAAAACGGGCGCCTTACCAACTTGGCTAGACTCCAGCTTTTAAAATAAAGCTCGGTTTGGTAGGAATTGAACCTACATTGTTAGCTTCATGAGAACTATGTTTTGCCAATTAAACTACAAACCGCCGTACTACAAAGTGTTTTTAACTACGTCTTCTAAAAAAGCCTCAGTAAAATTTTTTACTGGGGCTTTTTTATATAAGCTTTAATTTTTTGCTTCACCCCCTTAATGAGTTGTGGTAAATCAGCAAAAAAAAGAAGACCGAGAAAAAATAAAAATAAAAATTGCAAAAAACTTATTCTCATATTATTTAAGGCTTAGACAGATAAACAGAAAGAGAGGGACTTGAACCCCCAACCCTTGGCTTTGGAGACCAAAGTTCTACCAATTGAACTATCTTCCCTTGACTCTTCTTTTTTTATGAACAGACTTCAAACCTCAATATATTATTTACAAGAACTTAAATACCGCCTAGCTTACGCTATTTTCGGAACAATTTTTCTCTTTAGTACAACGTATACCTATAAACAAGGATTAATTTTTATTTTTTTGCCTAAAGGATTATCACACTTTGTTAGTACAGGATTAACTGAAATTTTTTTTACCTACCTACAGATTTGTACTATTTTTAGCTTTAGTTTTGGTCTCGGTATAACACTAACACAATTGTACCTTTTTTTACGTCCAGGATTATACGCTTTCGAAGCTAATACAATTTTTAATCTTTTAATTACAGCATTTTTATTTTATACTTGCTTATATATATTTGTATTTCCCATAATTGTTAAAGTATTATGGGAACTCTTTTCAGCCTATTCTCAAAACTTTACGGCAATCGATTTAACTTTTGAACCAAGACTGAAAGATTATTTATATCATTTACAACAATTAAACAAAACCCTTACTCTTAGCTTCCCTTGTATAATTACTTTAAACATAATACAAATTTATACAAAAAAACAAACATGGGTAAAATACCGTGGTATAGCTTATATAGCAGCTTTTTCTATTGCAGCTTTTATAACACCACCGGATGTTTTAAGCCAAACTTTAATAGGATTACCCTTAATTGTATTTTATGAAATACAATTAAAACTTTGGTTTTTATATGAAGAGTATAAGAAGCAATTATTAATTAGGCAACCAATCAAATCCCATGAGAATTCCTACGGAGACAAAAAATAAGGCTAAAGCGAGTGGTAAGAAACATTTCCAACCCAACTTCATCAATTGATCATATCGATAGCGTGGCAAAATAGCTCGCATAACAATAAATAGAATAACAAAAAAACAAATTTTTAAACCAAACCAAATACCATCAGGTAAAACACCTATCCCAAAAGGGGATAACCAACCCCCAAAGAAACAAATAGAAGTTAACCCACCCATCACTAGCATATTAGCATATTCCCCCAAAAAAAATAAAGCAAATCCCATAGCTGAATATTCTACATTATAGCCTGATACCAACTCTGCTTCTGCTTCTGGCAAATCAAAAGGGTGGCGATTAGTCTCAGCTAAACACCCGATAAAAAACATTATACTGACAGGTAATAAAGGAAAAACAAGCCAAATATCTAATTGGGAAATTACTATCTCCGTTAAGTTTAAAGTACCTACACATAAACAAACATTAATAAGACTAATACCCATTGAAATTTCATAAGAAACCATCTGCGCAGCAGAACGCAAAGCACCTAAAAAAGCATACTTTGAATTACTGGACCAACCAGAAATCAATACCCCGTATACACCAAGAGAAGAAACAGCTAAAAAATAAAGACCCCCAAGCTGAGAATCCGCAATAACATTACCATAACTGAAAGGTATAACAGCCCAACTAATCAAACTTAAAATAAAAGTACAAAGGGGAGCTAATACAAAAAGCACGATATTTGCATTTGTAGGTAAAACGGTTTCTTTAACAAAAAGTTTAAGTCCATCAGCTAAAGGCTGAAGTAATCCCATATAACCAATAACGTTTGGACCACGCCTTCTTTGAATACCTGCCATAATTTTTCGCTCCGCTAGAGTAAAATAGGCTACGGCGATAAGTAAAGGGATAACAAGATCAAGAATATTTAAAAAAATAGTTAGGAAAGTTAGCCACATAATGAATTTAATTATGAATAGTACCTAGAATCGATATAAAAAACCACTATAAATAACTATACCTAGAAGACCAAAGAGCTTCATCTACATCTACTCTAAAAGGATACATAACAGGGGCACAAACGTCAGAAGAAAGAATAAAACTTAAATTCGAATAATCTGTCTGTACCCATTTTGGTGTAGGCTGAAGATGAAGCTCAAACTTAAACCGATTAGATAATCGCCAACGCTCTAATTTTACATGAGAAGAACGAAAACGTTTATAACGAGCTACTAATCTGGCTCTAATAGCAGAACGTTGAGACGGGCAGAATTCGACATAATCCCCTTTTTGAAGAATAAATCCACCGTGTCCTATTTTTTTACCATTTACTAATACCTTATTATGAAAAATAGACTGACGACTATAATAAATCGAATGGAAAAAACCTAAACGGTATAAACTAATGTCTAAACGCCCCTCTAATGCCCCAATTAATTTTTGAGGAGGGTTCTTTAAAGAGACTAAAGGTTGACAAAAACGTTTAAAAGCTTTATGACTTAAATCTCCATAAAAACGTCTTATAGATAATAAAATCGATAAAGTATTCCTATAACTTATACGATTATACTTAAAAGTTTGATTAGGTCGGACACGAGGTTTAAGAAAATTGTAATCGTGACATAAAGGATGGCGGTATCTATTTATATTGGCAAGAGGGCGATGACGACGCTTTTGACTTCCCAACACCCCTATAATACTATCCCATTTGGGCCGAAGAAAAGTTTTTTCTTTAGACAATAAATCCCCCCAAATATCAGTTCTAGACCATAAACAAGATTTATATCTATGTTTAAACCGCATTATTTATTATTACCCTCTTCCCTAAGATTAAAAGAACTTTTAGAAAGTTCTTTTACCCGAGCCTTCCCTAAAAGGCTAGAAAATACCTGTCCTTTTTTTTGTGATTTCATCCGCTTACCTTCAACACAAGCCATAAAAATTAAACTAAAAAACCAAAAAGCTAATAAAGGCGATTCAATATTTAAATTGAAAGGGTAAGATACTTTACTCATTGTAGGACTTCCAACGCCAATCAACAAAAAACATTTTCTGTGAGCCTCTACTAAATTTTCTTTTTCTATATCACTTAAAAATACTAAATCTACATCTTTTGATTTAGCTAAGTAACTCCGTTTCCATTTTATATAACTTATATTAGGCTCGTGAGAAAGACAAATTTTAAAAAGAGGAGAATCGCTAACAAAGAGAATTTTACCCTCTGCTGATATTGTCTTTTTTAAAATTTCTAAAGTTGAACGTATACCATATAAACTTTTTTCAAGATTATAAAAATAATAAATATTTCGTTTCCCTAAAAGATAGGGATGCATTGTCTTTGAAATTCGAACATCCTCATTAAAAGGACGAGGAACTAAATATCCAGAAGATCCAATTAAAAAAGAAAGAAGACGAGAATGCTCTGTTCTAACCATTAAGTTTTTTTACCTTCCTTGCACACTATTATTTCATTTTCATATAAAACCCCTGCCCCTTTATAAGAATCAGGGTACCGGTACCTTCTTATACTACTTGCAAAATTTTGCAAAAGCCCCAAATTAGCAGAAATTAACGAAAAAGTTTTTTTACCCAAATTTACTGAAACACCCTCGGGGATATCAACTATAACAGACTTACTGTAACCTAAAGAAAATATAAGAGTTTTTTTATCCTGTCGTACCCTGTAACCAATCCCCTTAAGTTGTAATTCGATAGTATACCCTAAAACAACCCCAAAAATAGCTTGAGTAAAAAGAGAACTTTCATAAGGTGTTAAATACGGCAAAAATAAAACTATATTACCTTTTCGATGAAGATTGCTAACTGAATCAAAAATTACAGCTCCTTTAGAACCTGATACACTAATTTTACCATTATTACTTGAACACCTAACACCTATAGGTAATCGAAAAACTGGGATTGTCATGCCGCGTATGCTAAAACTTCACCACCTTCTCCTTTACGTACGCAGTCCTCATTAGTTAGAATTCCTTTTGGTGTCGATAAAATCAAAACACCAAAATCATTTGATAAACGAGCAAGATCCAATAAAGAAAGATAAATACGATCACGTGGCCGAGAAATTACAACAAGACGAGTACAAATTGGAGACCCATCATGATATCTAAGAAGAACTGTAATAACACCCTCATTTGTTTTTGTATACCCTTTAATTAAATTTTCTTTCCATAAAATATCTAGGACTTTAGTACAAAAGCGTACTTCCTTAAAAGATACTCCAAAATGGTACACCATATACCCATTACGTAGTCTATTAATTATCTTTGCAAGCATTTCTTTTGTTTGGGATCGGGCTTGAACCGACGACCTAAGGATTTTCAGTCCTTCACTCTACCAACTGAGCTACCCAAACTAAATAAGTATAAACTTACTTGCTTTTATTGTTTAGGATATTTTATCTCCCCAAGTCGGACTTGAACCAACGGCTTTATGGTTAACAGCCACATGCTCTACCAACTGAGCTATTGAGGAAGGCCGGAGAGGGACTTGAACCCTCATTTATGGGTTTGCAACCCACCGCATTATACCTTTATACTATCTAGCCAAGGCGGGCGAGGGGACTTGAACCCCCGTCTTTCAGAGCCACAACCTGACACTCTAACCAACTGAGTTACGCTCGCCATTTTGCGACTTATCGGATTTGAACCGATACTCTTTAAATAGAAACAGATTTTAAGTCTGACGTGTCTACCAATTTCACCAAAGTCGCAAGACAATAAGTTAAATTTATTAGCGGAGAAGGGATTCGAACCCCTGACATTTGGGATATGATTCCAACATTCTAACCACTGAACTACGCCGCCTTTATATACTAAAACAGTTAACAATATATCTCTAAAATAATATTTTTGTAATTGCTACTGGAGAATTTTCTTACAGAGCGAATAGAATCAAGAAAGCCATCATTAAAGCAAATAAGGCAATCGCTTCAGTTAAAGCGAAACCCAAAATAGCAATTCTAAATAACTCATCTTTCAGAGAAGGATTACGTGCGGTACCCAAAACAAGAGCACCGAATACGGTTCCAATACCCACACCTGCCCCAGCTAAACCAATAGTAGCTAGACCAGCACCCAAAAGTTTAGCAGCTTGAACTAACATTTTAAAAAGGGTAAAAAATTTAATGACGAGACACTTTTATAAAAGATAAATATTATCTTATAATGGGAGCAGAGAGGATTGAACTCCCGACTTCGTGCTTGTAAGGCACACACTCTACCACTGAGTTATGCTCCCCCTGAATGGAGATAAAGAGACTCGAACTCTTGACCTCATGCTTGCAAAGCACACACTCTACCAACTGAGTTATACCCCCATAAATTTATTAAGGGCATATTGTTAGGATACTAGAGGGGGTACGTGTTCAGTTTTCATTATAAAATAATTGATAAAACACGTACCCCCTTAAGTAAATTTAAACCAAACACGCTTGGGCGTATTGGGAATTGAACCCAAGACCCTCGGATTAAAAGTCCACCACTCTAACCAACTGAGCTATACGCCCAAAAAGCTATTAAACTTTTATCTGGATAAAAACGATATAATTTTTTTAGGGATTAGTACGGATCAGCTGAAAGCCTCACAGCTCTTACACCTCCCGCCTATCAAAGTGGTAATCTTCCACCCCCTTGCGAAAACTTTACTTGAGGAGAGTTTCCCGCCTAATGGTCGATTATCTCTTCTCGATGTAGCTACCCGGCGATGCCCCTTAGGAAACAACCGGAACACAAGGGATCGAGTTTTCCCGGTCCTCTCGTACTAAGGTCTAGTCCTCGGAATTTTCAAACACCTACAGAAGATAGGGACCAAACTGTCTCACGACGTTCTAAACCCAACTCACGTACCACTTTCGTCGGCGAACAGCCGAACCCTTGGAACCTTTTCCAGCTCCAGGATGTGATGAGTCGACATCGAGGTGCCAAACGAACCCGTCGATAGGGGCTCTAGAGGATCATTAGCCTGTTATCCCCGGCGTACCTTTTATCCATTGCGCGATGGCCTTTCCACAAAGAACCACCGGATCACTATGACCGACTTACGTCTCTGATCGAAATGTCTTTCTTTCAGTCAAGCAGGCTTATACCATTATACTCGATTCCCCTTAGATGGAGATGAACCTACCTTTGTATGCCTCCGTTACTCTTTAGGAGGCGACCGCCCCAGTCAAACTACCCAGCAAACACTGTCCCTTAGTTAGTAAGCCAACAGATCTCGGGTGGTATTTCACTATCGCCTCACCAATCTCTAACGAGAAAGAATCATAAGCTCCCACCTATTCTACACTAGAGTCTTTGACCTACAATATTTGCTTATAGTAAAGGTGCACGGGGTCTTTCCGTCCAGCTGTGGGATGGCCGCATCTTCACGACCTATGTAATTTCACTGAGTCCCTGTTGGAGACAGCGGGGAAGTCGTTACACCATTCATGCGGGTCGGAACTTACCCGACAAGGAATTTCGCTACCTTAGGACCGTCATAGTTACAGCCGCCGTTTACCGGGGTTTGACCTCAATGCGTAAACATCAAAGCTTCACCTACCGGCACCGGGCAGGTGTCAGTCCCTATACATCCTCTTACGAGTTAGCAGAGACCTGTGTTTTTAATAAACAGTCGCCACCCCCGATTTTGTGACAAAGACAAAAGCTTGCGCTACATGTCTTTACTCCTTATTCCGAAGTTACAGAGTCATTTTGCCGAGTTCCTTCAACAGGGTTGTGTCAAGGCCTTAGTGTTCTCCACCCGTCCACCTGAGGCGGTTTAAGGTACGGTATAAATAAAGTGCCTTTTTCTTGGAAAAAATAACTCACCCTTGACAAATTCAAGAATAAGGTGAAGTTTTCGTCAGCAACTTTTAACAGTTTAATCTTACCCATTACTGTAAGCCTTAGCTTAACAGCTTAGGGACCGTTTTAAATCGAGGTATTACCCTCTCACGACCCAGTTTTACTTAAGATCGTAAACCTTGGACTTACGGCCACAATGCTTTAATTTCATTGTTTTATGCTACTCATGCAAGTATTCTCACTTCCGATATCTTAATCTTAACTTACGTCAAAACTTCTACGACCTACGGAATGTTCTGCTACCACAAAGAATGTAAAAATGATTAAATTTTTACATTCTTTGTCTGAGGCTTCGGTAATAGTTTTAAGCCCTCAAAATTGGCGGGACTTCTACTCTAGGTCAGTGAGCTGTTACGCTATCTTAAAAGGATGGCTGCTTCCAAGCCTACCTCCTGACGGTCTCAGAGCGGAAATCACCTTTACCACTGAAACTATTTTATGGACCTTAGCCTACAGTCTGGGCTGTTTCCCTCTTGAGTATGAATCTTAGCATACATACTCTGTCTGCCCTAAATGAAAAATTTGTATTCGGAGTTTGCTAAAGTTTAGTAAGAGAAGATCTCCCCCTTGCTTATACAGTGCTCTACCCCAGATTTACTGTTTAGGACGCTCTACTTCAATAGATTTCGCAGAAATCCAGCTATCACCGACTTTGATTGGCCTTTCACCCCTAAACTCAAGTCATCCCAGTATTTTGCCACATACACGGGTTCGGCCCTCCAAAGAATGTTGCCACTACAATATCAGCCTGCTCAAGTTTAGATCAGCCGGTTTCGGGTACTTAACAAAGGACTTTAGGGTGCCACATAGGACTCGATTTCTCTTCGCCTACACTTTTATTAGCTTAAGCTTGCCCTTTATTAAGATTCACTTGCCCATTATACAAAAGGTATGCCGTTGCTTTTTATAGCTCCGACTCAAATATGGAGTTTCAGGATCTTTGCACTGTCGCAACTTCTTTTTCACCTTTCCCTCACGGTACTTGTTCACTATCGGTAAGAAAAATAACTATAGGCTTTGAGGGTGGTCCCCCAATACTCAGACAAGGTAAACTTGCCTCGTCTTACTTTCACGAATAAAAAAAGAATTACAGGACTAACACCTTCTAGGGTAGAAATTTTATTAAAAAACAAAACTTCTTTTCATCCTTAAAATTAATATTTTCGTTTTGCCTTTTTACCGCTTTCGCTCACCACTATTAACGATATCTCGGTTGATTTGGTCTACAGGGTACTGAGATGTTTCACTTCCCCTTGATACTGCCTAAACAGCGGGCTTTTTAGCCCCGGTTTCCCATTTTAGGTTGGTTGACGTCACAGGCTTTCCTCGTGTCAACACTTTCGCGATTGTCCGCGCCTATATTTTTCTTCCAAGGCATTCACTCCACACTAAACTAGTATATTA